GGCATATCTTAACAATAAATGAATCCATTGTAAAAAATAAAATGAAACTCTCTCTTTTTCGACAAATTATTAGATTCCAGGCCAAATCGTATTTTTTATACTAAAATTTTTCTATGTTATTATTATTTAATATAAATGAAATAATATAAATGAAAATCATTATAAATCCGTTCTATAATAATATATATAATCGAAGTAAACTAAATAATTCAAAAATAACGAATAAAAAAAAATTATGAAATAATGAAAATAGAGCTTGGATAAAATCATGTGATTCCATTATATTTCTATTGACAATTTTTAAAAACTGTTGATATTATGATCATAGTATGATGGCAGTCGATCGAGTATGCCCCCATCGTCTAGTGGTTCAGGACATCTCTCTTTCAAGGAGGCAGCGGGGATTCGACTTCCCCTGGGGGTAGGGTACTACGAAAGGAAGTTGATCATTATCAATAAGTCTAAAATGGATTCTTCCTGGGTCGATGCCCGAGCGGTTAATGGGGACGGACTGTAAATTCGTTGGCAATATGTCTACGCTGGTTCAAATCCAGCTCGGCCCAATAATTAGCCAATCTACCATGAGATGTTATAAACTCTTGTCCTTCCGAACTACCTGATACGTAGGAGTCAGATTTTCTTCTATATCCCTTAATTTCCCTGGGATTGTAGTTCAATTGGTTAGAGCACCGCCCTGTCAAGGCGGAAGCTACGGGTTCGAGCCCCGTCAGTCCCGACAAATCCAATAAATCCATCAATTAACAATTAAACTCTCTTTTTTTATTTCCTTTTGCATTTATTATCATCAATAAAAATAAGGATCGATTGGTGGTATAAAGATATATTTTGATTAGTAAAATTGTTGGTAGCATTATATTTAGGATTCCAAGACATAAGGGAATCGAATTCCCCCCATGAGCTACGTTTCCAAATTAAATTCTCTCTTTTTCTGCTTATGCTTTTGGGTAATCTCAATTAGTAAATTTACTAATTTAAATTTGAAAAATCTATTTCATTCAAATTGCACACTGAACTTTTTATATATTCTATTCTAAATATAATAATATGAGGAAAGAGGATAAAAGAAAGATAAAGATCGTCCCACAATCACACCTTTCTTCGAAAAGAAATTAATTTAGTGAAGAAATGCATAAAGTTTCGTTCCTATTTATTAGATTTTCGGAGTCTCATCGACATCAAAAACGCTACTAGAATGGTAAAATATTAGATACTTCTGACTCAGATTCATTTTTACCACACCTCTTTGTCTTCAAAGAAAATTAGATCATTAGAAAAAAAGAGTTTAGAACTTAACTTCTTTCTTTTTCCATTTCACCTCTATTGTTTATTTTTTTTGTGGCTAATAGAAGTGGAAGGGTCGTTCGAGAAGTATAATCTCATCGGATAATGATAAATGATACATGAAAGGCGTAGGATAGTTTCTCGAAAAGAAAAAACGGAACAGTGAATAAAATAACTCCTGATTGGATCAAGAATCCCAATTTTCATTTGATTCGGTATGGATAAAAGATCTTTTTATGGTATACTATTCAATTCTCGACGATGGATTTATTTGATAGCTCAAATATTGTTATTTATTATATTGATTCGACTCAATACCATCGAGAGGGAGTTCATCCATTGAATTGACAGGCAAAAGATTTATCATCTCTATGGGATTAAATCCCGAGTTATTGTGAAATAAAATAAAAAACGATTAGATTTTAGATTATGGAAGTAAATATTCTTGCATTTATTGCTACTGCATTGTTCGTTCTCGTGCCTACTGCTTTTCTACTTATCATTTACGTAAAAACAGTAAGCCAAAATCAAAGTAAAAATGATTAATAAATTTGACCGAAACTTTACTTCTGACGAAAAGTATTCAAATTCCGCCTCTTAAATGAAATGCGTGGACTAGAACCGTCAGTATTCTATGCGATCCGATAGTATATGGTAGAAAGAAAGATTCATATATTTCTTTCTACCATACCTTTCTTGTAGTGTAAAAAAAGTTCTACAGTGTATAAAATACTGTAGTAAAGTTGTACTCTAATAATAATACAAACTTAATCTACAATACTACAATAGGATAGATCTTCCTATATGTAGATATCAATTCCATATATTCCATATAGGGAATGTATCTAATTCTATTTCTTTGCTACATCTATTTGTTCCAATTGAAAAAAAAACTTTTCAGAATGATCTATAAAAACAATTGATAGAGTTTTTTTCCTCAACGCAATTTAAAAATAGTACCTCTAGAGTCCACTTCTTCCCCATACTACGAGTGAAAGAGAAAATGTAAAGACTACCATTAAAGCAGCCCAAGCGAGACTTACTATATCCATGTGAATTATGTCCCCTATTTCTAGGAATATGAAGAAATTATTCTATTATTACTCACTAATAATAGTGGAATCAATGGTGCAGAGTCAAAAATATATTCTGACCCAACACTATTGATGAATCAATCAACGAAATAGATTTTTATTTC